TTTATGAAACTTCTTATCTAGATGGGAATCAAGAAAATTCGAAGTTAGAAATATTTAAAGAAATAAAGGATAAAGAGAGATTCTGGTTTGAAAAACCTCTTGTAACTATTCTTTTCGACTATAAACGATTCCATCGTCCATTCCGATATATAAAAAACGACCGATTTGAGAATTCTGTAAAAAATGAAATGTCACAATCTTTTTTTCATACATGTAAAGGTGATGGAAAAGAAAGGATATCCTTCACGCATCCGCCAAGTTTGTCAACTTTTTTGAAAATAATAGAAAGAAAGATGTCTTTGTTTACAATAAAAAAGATCTCCTATAATGAATTGTATAATCATTGGAGTTATGCCAATGAACAAAAAAAGAACAACATAAGCAAAAAATTCATACATAGAATAGAAACTTACGATAAGAGATTCCTTGCTCTGGAGGTACTCGAAAAAAGAATTAGATTGTGTAATAATGAGACTAAAAAAGAATATTTCCCCACAATATCTGATCCTTTATTGAACGGACCCTATCGCGGACAAATAAGAAATTTTTTTTTATTCTCAATCCTAAAAACTTCTGTAAAAAATTGCATGGAGACAATTGGAGTAAATAAGATTCATGGCATCCTTCTTACTAAGAATTACCCGGAATTTGATCGGAACGTGGATCTATTTGATCGAAAACCATTATCAACAGAAATCGGGTATTTATTAAACATAATAAGTAAGGTTGCAGGAAAATCAATATCCAATTTGAGTGGTAAAGGGCTTTTTTTATTTCCTGAAAACAAACAAGTAAGAATTTATTCAGAAGATCGAATAAAAATTTTAAACTTTTTATTCGATCAAGTTATAACTGATCTCAAGGATAAAACAATTAGACAAAAGGATATTGGAATAAAAGAAATAACTAAAGAAGTTCCTCAATGGTCATACAAATTAATCGACGAGTTGGAACAACAGGAAGGAGAAAAAGAAGAAAATGTGGTACAAGATCATGAAATTCGTTCAAGAAAATCCAAGCGTGTCGTGATTTTTACTGATACTCCGCAAAATACCGATCCTTATACTAATACCAAAGATACTGATAATCCTGATAAAGCTGACGAGGTAGCTTTAATACGTTATTCACAACAATCGGATTTTCGTCGAGATATAATAAAAGGGTCTATCCGAGCTCAAAGGCGTAAAACAGTTATTTGGGAACTTTTTGAAGCAAATGTACATTCACCCCTGTTTTTGGATAGACTAGACAACCCCCCTTTTTTTTCATTTGATATCCCCGAGCTGATGAAAATCATTTTTCTAAATTTGATTTGGAAAAAAAAAGAATTCAAAATTTCGGATTATACAGAGGAAAAGAAAAAAGAAAGTGAGAAAACGGAAGAGGACAAAAGCGAAAAATACAAAAGAGAGGAGAAAGTTCGTATAGAAATAGGGGAAGCCTGGGATAGCATTATATTTGCTCAAGTAATAAGAGGTTCTTTATTAGTAATACAATCGATTCTTAGAAAATATATTCTATTACCTTCATTGATAATAGCTAAAAATATGGTTCGTATACTATTATTTCAATTTCCCGAATGTTACGAGGATTTAAAGGATTGGAAAAAAGAAATGCATGTTAAATGCACCTATAACGGAGTTCAATTATCAGAAAAAGAATTTCCGAAAAACTGGTTAACAGACGGTATTCAGATAAAGATCCTATTTCCTTTTCGTTTGAAACCTTGGCACAGATCTAAGTTACGATCCCCTCATAAAGATCAAATTAAAAAGAACGGGAAAGGACAAAAAAATGATTTTTGTTTTTTAACAGTTTGGGGAATGGAAGCTGAACTGCCTTTTGGTTCTCCCCGAAACCGATTTTCCATTTTTGAACCCGTTTTTAAAGGACTCGAAAAAAAAAAATTAAAATTAAAAAAAAAGCTTTTTCTAGTTCTAAGAGTTTTAAAAGAAAAAACAAAATTTTTTCTAAATGTAGCAAAAGAAACAAAAAAGGGGGTCATCAAAGTCATTCTATTTCTAAAAAAAATAAAAAAAGAGCTCTCAAAAAGAAATCTCTTATTTGGATTGAAAAAAATAGATTTATATGAATTAAGTCAAACTAAAAAAGAAAAAAATTCGATAATTCATAATCGAATGATTCAAGAATCGTCCATTAAAATTCGATCTATGGATTGGTCAACTTCTTCATTGACTGAAAAAAAAATGAAAGATCTGGTTAATAGAACAAACACAATCATAAATAAAATAGAAAAAATGAAAAAAGACAAGAAAAGAGGGTTTATAACCCCAGAGATAAATATTAACCCTAACAAACTAAGTTATGAAGATAAAGGATTAGAATCACCAAAAGATATTTGGCAGATATTAAAACGAAAAAATCTTCGATTGCTTCGTAAATCACATTTTTTTGTAAAATTCTTTATTGAAAAGCTATACATGGATACCCTTCTATGTATCATTAATATACCTAGAATCAATGCACAGCTTTTTCTTGAATTAACAATAACAAAAAAAATGATTAATAAATACATTTACAATAATGAAGCAAATCGAGAAAGAATTGATAAAACAAATCAAAGTATAATTAACTTTTGCTCGACTATAAAAAAGTCACGTTGTATTATTAATAAGAATTCAAAGATTTTTGGGGACTTAGCTTACTTGTCACAAGCATATGTATTCTATAAATTATCACAAACTCAAGTCAGTAACCTAGATAAGTTAAGATCTGTCTTTAAATATTACGGAACATATTTTTTTCTTAAAAATGAAATAAAAGAGTATTTTGTTGGAACGCAAGGAATATTTGATTCCGAATTACGACATAAAAACCCTCGAAATTTTAGAATTAATGAATTGAAAAACTGGCTAAGGGGTCATTATCAATATCAATATGATTTATCTCAGCTTAAATGGTCTAGATTAGTACCACAAAAATGGCGAACTAGGGTCAATCAATGCCGTATGACTAAAAATGAAAATTTCAACAAATGTGATTCATATGAATATGAAAAAAACCGATTTATTCATTATGAAAAAGAAAAATATTTTGAAATAGCCTCATTGCCAAATCAAAAAGAAAATTTGACAAAACAATATGGATATGATCGTGTATCGTATAAATCTATTAATTATGAAAATAAGAAAGACTCATATATTTATAGATTACCATTACAAGTAAATAATAACCAAGAGATTTCTTATAATTACAATACAACTAAACACAATTTTTTTGATATGATGGGAGGTATCCTTATCAAGAATTATCTCGTCGAAGATGATAGTATAGATATAGAAAAAAATTCAGATAGAAAATATTTTGATTGGAAAATTCTCAATTTTTGTCTTAGAAAGAAGATCAATATTAAGGCCTGGGCCGATATCGATACCGTCAGGAATAAAAATACTAAGACTGGGTTTAATAATTATCAAATAATCGATAAAATGGATAAGAAAGGCCTTTTTTATCTCACGATTCATCAAGATCAGAAAATGAACCCATCCAATCAAAAAGGTTTTTTTTTTGATTGGATGGGAATGAATGAAGAAATACTAAGTAATCCAATATCGAATCTAGAACTTTGGTTCTTCCCAGAATTTCCGATACTTTATAATACATATAAGATTCAACCGTGGGGCATACCAATCAAATTACTTTTTTTTAATTTTAATGGAAACGAAAATGTTAATAAACATAAAAGCATCACTGGAAATCAAAAAAGAGATATTTTTATATTATCGAATGAAAAAACTCTTGAATTAGAAAATAGAAATCAAGTAGAAAAAGAATTCGCGGACCAAGCGGATCCCGAATCGGCTCTCTCAAACAAAGACAAAGATGTTGAACAAGATTCTAGGGGATCGTACATGAAAAAACAAAAACGTAGAAACAAAAAGCAATACAAGAATAACACAGAAGGGGAGCTTGAGTTATTACTAAAAAGGTATTTGCGTTTTCAATTGAGATGGGATTATTCTTTCAATCAAAGAATAATCAATAACATCAAAGTATATTGTCTCCTGCTTAGGCTGATAAATCCAACAGAAATTGCCATATCCGCTATTCAAAGGGAAGAAATGAGTCTGGATATTCTGATGGTACATAAGGATTTAACTCTTACAGAATTGATGAAAAGGGGAATATTTATTATCGAACCAGTTCGTCTGTCTGTAAAAACGGATGGACAGTTTCTTCTATATCAAATCATAGGTATTTCATTGGTTCCTAAGAGGAAACACCAAATTCATCAAAGATACCTAGAAAAAGGCGGGGTCTATGTTGATAAGAATAAGAAGAATTTTGATGAATCCATTGCACTACATGAAAAAATGAATGGAAATAGAGACAAAAATCATTATGATTTGCTTGTTCCTGAAAATATTTTATCCCCGAGACGTCGTAGAGAATTGAGAATTCTAATTTGTTTCAATTCTAGTAATAGAATTGGTATACATAGAAATACAGTATTTTGCAATGGAAATAAGGTAAAAAATTATGATTGCGATCAAGTTTTGAATAAAAGAAAAAATCTTGATAGAGATGAAAATAAACTAATTAAATTAAAGTTCTTTCTTTGGCCCAATTATCGATTAGAAGATTTATCTTGTATGAATCGCTATTGGTTTGATACCAATAATGGTAGTCGTTTCAGTCTGGTAAGGATTCAGATGTATCCGAGATTGAAAATTCATTAATGGTACATTTTTTTTACTAGATTGCTGTACCATAGCGAGTATATGAACACAAAGAAATAAACACACCCATTATTTCATTCTGATAAAGGATACTAATTTACTGATGCATTGTATTATATTAATTATTAGATCTAGAAATGAATCAACAAAATCTTCTTCATTTTTAGGTCTAATTTTTTTTGTGAGTGCATAAACATACCATGCTTTTGTATAGTATATCCTATCCGAATCCAATTTCAAAATTGGATTCATTATTATTGATTTCTAAAGTAAGTAATTTTATTTGACAAAATTAAGAATTCTTAACGAAATTAAGAATGATTGTGTATATCAAATTAAAACGAGTATAATTATTATTACTGATGAATAAATATATATGGATAAAAATATCGAAAAAAAAGAGAGAGGGGGCGTTTTATGGTAAAAAATTCATTCATCTCGTTTCTTTCGCAAGAAGAAAAAGAAAAAAAGAGGGGATCCGTTGAATTTCAAGTATTGAGTTTGACCACTAAAATAAGAAGACTTACTTCGCATTTGGAATTGCACCGAAAAGACTATTCCTCTCAAGGAGGTCTACGTAAAATTCTGGGAAAACGTCAAAGGCTGCTGTCTTATTTGTCAAAGAAAAATGGAGTACGTTATAAACACTTAATTAATCAGTTGGGTATTCGAGAATCAAAAACTCGTTAATTTTAAGAGTCATTTTGAATTATTTGATTTATTAGATCTTGAATTTTGATGAACCTTTTTTCGTTTTACGCAATTCGTAGAAAAATGAATCGAGGAAAAACTTATGAATATACCAGCTACAAGAAAGGATCTCATGGTAGTAAATATGGGACCCCAACACCCGTCAATGCACGGCGTTCTTCGACTCATCGTTACTCTGGACGGTGAAGATGTTATTGACTGTGAACCAATATTGGGTTATTTACACAGAGGGATGGAAAAAATTGCGGAAAACCGAACTATTATACAATATCTGCCTTATGTAACCCGTTGGGATTATTTAGCTACTATGTTCACAGAAGCAATAACCGTAAATGGGCCAGAACAGTTAGGAAATATTCAAGTACCTAAAAGAGCCAGTTATATCAGAGTAATTATGTTGGAATTGAGTCGTATAGCTTCTCATCTGTTATGGCTCGGCCCTTTTATGGCAGATATTGGTGCACAGACCCCTTTCTTCTATATTTTCAGAGAACGGGAATTAGTATATGATCTATTCGAAGCTGCTACGGGTATGAGAATGATGCATAATTATTTTCGTATCGGAGGAGTAGCGGCCGATCTACCTTATGGCTGGATAGATAAATGTTTGGATTTCTGCGATTATTTTTTAACAGGAGTTACTGAATATGAAAAACTTATTACAAGAAATCCTATTTTTTTAGAACGAGTTGAGGGCGTAGGTATTATTGGGAGAGACCAAGTAATTAATTGGGGTTTATCAGGACCCATGTTGCGGGCGTCCGGAATACAATGGGATCTTCGTAAAGTTAATCATTATGAGTGTTATGACGAATTTGATTGGGAAGTCCAATGGCAAAAAGAGGGGGATTCATTAGCCCGTTATTTAGTCCGAATTGGCGAAATGACAGAATCCATAAAAATTATTCAACAGGCTCTGGAAGGAATTCCGGGAGGGCCCTATGAGAATTTAGAAATACGATACTTTGATAGAGAAAGGTATCCAGAATGGCATGATTTTGAATATCGATTCATTAGTAAAAAACCTTCTCCTACTTTTGAATTGCCGAAACAAGAACTTTATGTGCGAGTCGAAGCCCCCAAGGGAGAATTGGGAATTTTTCTGATAGGGGATCAGAGTGGTTTTCCTTGGAGATGGAAAATTCGCCCACCTGGTTTTATCAATTTGCAAATTCTTCCTCAGTTAGTTAAAAGAATGAAATTGGCTGATATTATGACAATACTAGGTAGCATAGATATCATTATGGGAGAAGTCGATCGTTGAAATGATAATTGATATAACGGAAGTACAAGATATCAATTCTTTTTACAGAGTGGAATCCTTCAAAGGGGTCTATGGAATTCTATGGGTGCTTGTCCCTATTTTGACTCTTGTATTAGGAATCACAATAGGCGTACTAGTCATTGTATGGTTAGAAAGAGAAATATCCGCAGGGCTACAACAACGTATTGGACCCGAATACGCCGGTCCTTTAGGCGTTCTTCAAGCTCTAGCAGATGGGACAAAACTACTTTTCAAAGAAAATATTCTTCCATCTAGAGGAGATACTCGTTTATTTAGTATAGGACCATCCATAGCAGTTATATCAATTCTACTAAGTTATTCAGTAATTCCTTTTGACTATCACCTTGTTTTATCCGATCTCAATATAGGGGTTTTTTTATGGATTTCCGTTTCAAGTATTGCTCCCATTGGACTTCTTATGTCAGGATATGGTTCAAATAATAAATATTCCTTTTTAGGTGGTCTACGAGCTGCTGCTCAATCGATTAATTATGAAATACCATTAACTCTATGTGTATTAGCAATATCTCTACGTGCGATTCGTTGAAACATAAACTTTTCCCTATTTCTTTCTTTAGAGTCTTTATAGAAAAAGAGGTGGAATGAATTGAATAGATATCTTCATTTTTCATTCATTATTCGGATTAATGAATTAAATTAGATAGTTATATGAGTGAAAGAAAACAGCTAACAGGTATATAATATATATATATTCGCAGTCAAATTCTTGAGTCTCGTCTTCGATGTATAAGAAGAATTAAAGAGTTGAGCGTAAATAAACAGAAGAAGAACCCGTTTACCCCAAGATTGGTTGATTAGTCATGTCATCCTAGTTTGAAGCGGGTTCAAAAGACCCACCGTATTAAGTTTTCACTAGTGTTTGTATGTATTACCATAAAGCGGGGGTTTAGCAAAAATGAGTGGATGGTTAGAAACGCCAAATTACGCAAAGGATTGGTAATAGAGATTATGTGATTTATCCCCAAGGACATTTATACATAATATAAAAAGAATACTAATAGGGGCTTTAAGTTAGTAGAAATGATCAGGCCGTACTCCCCAAGATTCCTATCCAGAGTATACTTCAATCCACCGATTAAATAAACGACTATCGAAACGAAAAAATCCTTTATTTTGTAAGCTCCCCCTTTTTCTTGGACCCCCCCCTTTTTTTTCCAGAAAAGAAAGAAGAATAGGAACGAAAATAAAAAATAGAAAGAATACAATTCAATAAAAAAAATAGATCTTTTTTTTTTTTCATAATTGAAAACGACGGGTTATTTATATTTCTACAAGCAGTATTTTATTAAAGACTTAAAGTTATTACTCACAAAATAATTCTTTTTGAATTAAATAAAGGATAAGATCAATTCAGACGTAGTCTTTTTTATTTATTATATAACCAACAGAATTAAAGTGGTCTAATCAGGGCCGTTTACTCGATTTTGAACCTATCTATCCTATCTATCCTATAAATCAAGATAAATAATACAGACTCGGCCCTTAGATTTCTTTATGGCCCTAAAGGAGCCGTATGAGATGAAAATCTCATGTACGGTTCTGTAATAGAGATGATAACAGTGATGTTATCATCGACTATGATTATCTAATAGTTTAAGTACAGTTGATATAGTTGAGGCTCAATCAAAATATGGTTTTTGGGGTTGGAATTTGTGGCGTCAACCTATAGGGTTTATCGTTTTTCTAATTTCTTCCCTAGCAGAATGTGAGAGATTACCTTTTGATTTACCGGAAGCAGAAGAAGAATTAGTAGCAGGTTATCAAACCGAATATTCGGGTATCAAATTTGGTTTATTTTATGTTGCTTCCTATCTAAACCTATTAGTTTCTTCATTATTTGTAACAGTTCTTTACTTGGGCGGTTGGAATATCTCTATCTCTAGTCCGTACATACTCGTTGCTGAGCTTTTTGAAATAAATAAAGCACGCGAGGTCTTTGGAACGACAATTGGTATCTTTATTACATTAGTCAAAACTTATTTGTTCTTGTTCATTTCTATCACAATAAGATGGACTTTACCGAGGCTAAGAATGGACCAACTATTAAATTTGGGATGGAAATTTCTTTTACCTATTTCTCTCGGTAATCTATTATTAACAACTTCTTTCCAACTTCTTTCGCTGTAAAGGAATACTATATTCTATATATACGGCTTGTCTCAAACAAGAGAAATAAACAAACATAACAATTTTCATAGATATTTACGATATGTTCCCTATGGTAACCAGGGTCATGAATTATGGTCAACAAACAGTACGAGCTGCAAGGTATATTGGTCAAAGTTTCATGATTACCTTATCCCATGCAAACCGTTTACCTGTAACTATTCAATATCCTTATGAAAAATTAATCACATCAGAACGTTTCCGCGGTCGAATACATTTTGAGTTTGATAAATGCATTGCTTGTGAAGTATGTGTTCGTGTATGCCCTATAGATCTACCTGTTGTTGATTGGGACTTGGAAACGAATATTCGAAAGAAACGGTTGCTTAATTACAGTATTGATTTCGGAATCTGTATATTTTGTGGTAACTGTGTTGAGTATTGTCCAACAAATTGTTTATCAATGACTGAAGAATATGAGCTTTCCACTTATGATCGTCACGAATTGAATTATAATCAAATTGCCTTGGGTCGTTTACCGATGTCAGTAATTGACGATTATACAATTCGAACAATTTTAAATTCACCTAAAATAAAAAAATAAGTAAATCCTTTGATTAAAGATAAAGAGTAATTTCCAATTAGAATTAGTAAGGGTCAGTGTTTTGTTTTGATAGAAAGGAGTGCGCTTTCTTTCTTTTATTTTGTTTAGTCACTAACTCTAAATTCCAACTATTGAGTTATTTGGTCGTGCTTCAATTTGTATAGAAAATCTATGACTATATCTCTAATTATTTCGAAATATAAATATCTAGTCTAGAACTACTCTTTAAGATCAAAAATGATATTAGTCCAATAGCTGTACCTACATCAATTCACATTCCTTAGAATTTAATTCAATTAAAAACCTTTTCATAAAAAAAAATTCCTGGTGGGGTCAATAAGGTCATGAAAAAAATTTCGATTTATTTATCTCTTTACATATAATGGATTTGCCTGGACCGATACATGATTTTCTTTTAGTCTTTTTTGGATCAGGTCTTATATTCGGAGGTATAGGAGTAGTATTACTTACCAATCCAATTTTTTCTGCCTTTTCATTGGGACTGGTTCTTGTTTGTATATCCTTATTCTATATTCTATCCAATTCCCATTTTGTAGCTGCCGCACAGCTCCTTATTTACGTGGGAGCTATAAATGTTTTAATCATATTTGCTGTGATGTTTATGAATGGTTCAGAATATTACAAAGATTTTAATCTTTGGACCGTTGGGAATGGGGTTACTTTGCTGGTTTGTACAATTCTTTTTGGTTCACTAATGGCTACTATTCCAGATACGTCATGGTACGGTATTATTTGGACTACCAGATCAAACCAGATTATAGAGCAAGATTTGATAAGTAACAGTCAACAAATTGGAATTCATTTATCAACAGATTTTTTTCTTCCATTTGAACTCATTTCAATAATTCTTTTAGCTGCTTTAATAGGCGCAATTGTTGTGGCTCGTCAATAATAAATCTTTCGAACTAATAAGAAAAATAAAAATAAAACTTTGTTCTATGTTATCACATCCATTTTATTTGAAGCTTTTTTTTCTGTCTAAAATAGAAATTCTTTTATTTGATCTATTACCAATAGATTCCCTTGTTCCGTACTTTTTATATTCTAGTCAATTGAACCCATCAAATTGTTTTTCATCTTGAAATGAATCTAAATTAATAAGGAGTTGGTCAATGATGCTCGAACATGTACTTGTTGTGAGTGCCTATTTATTTTCTATCGGTATCTATGGATTGGTCACAAGTCGAAATATGCTTAGAGCCCTTATGTGTCTTGAACTTATACTTAATGCAGTTAATATAAATTTTGTAACATTTTCTGATTTTTTTGATAGTCGTCAATTAAAAGGAAATATTTTTTCAATTTTTGTTATAGCTATTGCAGCCGCTGAAGCAGCTATTGGACCGGCTATTGTTTCCTCAATTTATCGTAACCGAAAATCAACTCGTATCAATCAATCGAATTTGTTGAATAAGTAGTATTAATCATAGAAATTCTAATATTTCTCAAGTCGAATTCTATTTATTATACTGGATGATACATAACGTATTGATCGTGTTTACAAAAAATGTAAGAAATCAAAGCATCTTGGCCCTCCCGCATGAATCGATACGGAAGCAGATTGATTCGAAAATTCTGGTAAATCATTGATTCATCTGGTGTCTAATGTATAATTCATTTACAAGTTTACTAGATCGAAAATTTATGATGTTAAAAAATGGATATATCCAATGTCACATTCAGTAAAGATTTATGATACATGTATAGGGTGTACTCAATGTGTCAGAGCCTGTCCCACAGATGTATTAGAAATGATACCTTGGGACGGATGTAAAGCTAAGCAAATTGCTTCTGCTCCAAGAACGGAGGACTGTGTTGGTTGTAAGAGATGTGAATCCGCCTGTCCAACGGATTTCTTGAGCGTTCGAGTTTATTTATGGCATGAAACAACTCGAAGCATGGGCCTCGCTTATTGATACGTTTCAAAACCCCCACCTGAATACATTTAATTTTTTTTACCGACAAAAATCGCCGTGCTCGAAAACAAAAAAAAAAGATATTAAATTCCGTTTTTTGTTTTCGAGCACGGATTTTTCTGGTCCAAGTGTATCTTGTTTTTACTACGAATTTTTTTCCTTGGTTAACAATAGTTGTAGTTTTGCCAATATTTGGGGGTTCCTTAATTTTCTTTCTCCCTCATAGAGGAAATAAGGTAATTCGATTGTATACTATATTTCTATGCATAATAGAACTCCTTATAACAACTTATGCATTCTATTACTATTTCCAATTGGATGATCCATTAATGCAACTGACGGAGGATTATAAATGGATTCATTTTTTTGATTTTTACTGGAGATTGGGAATAGATGGACTTTCTATAGGCCCTATTTTGCTCACAGGATTTATAACCACTTTAGCTACTTTAGCGGCTTGGCCGGTTACTCGAGATTCCCGACTATTCCATTTCCTGATGTTAGCAATGTATAGCGGTCAAATAGGATCATTTTCTTCTCGAGACCTTTTACTTTTTTTCATCATGTGGGAATTTGAATTAATTCCCGTTTATCTACTTATATCCGTGTGGGGGGGAAAACAACGCTTGTATTCAGCTACAAAGTTTATTTTGTACACTGCGGGAAGCTCCGTTTTTTTATTAATAGGAGTTCTGGGTATCGGTTTATATGCTTCCAATGAACCAACATTCAATTTTGAAACATCGGCTAATCAATCCTATCCAGTAGCACTGGAAATAATATTCTATATTGGGTTTCTTATTGCTTTTGCTGTCAAATCACCGATTATACCTTTCCATACATGGTTACCAGACACCCATGGAGAGGCACATTACAGTACTTGTATGCTTCTAGCCGGAATCTTATTAAAAATGGGGGCGTATGGGTTGGTTCGGATCAATATGGAATTCTTGCCCCGCGCTCATTCTATATTTGCTCCCTGGTTGATGATAGTAGGCACAATTCAAATAATCTATGCAGCTTCAGCATCTCCTGGTCAACGTAATTTAAAAAAAAGAATAGCCTATTCCTCCGTATCTCATATGGGTTTCATAATTATAGGAATTGGCTCTCTAAGTGATATGGGCCTCAATGGAGTCATTTTGCAAATAATCTCTCATGGATTTATTGGCGCTGCACTTTTTTTCTTGGCGGGAACGAGTTATGATAGAATACGTCTTGTTTATCTCGATGAAATGGGCGGACTGGCGATCCCGGTTCCAAAAATATTCATGACTTTCAGTATCTTATCGATGGCTTCCCTTGCATTACCGGGGATGAGTGGTTTTGTTGCGGAATTAATAGTATTTTTTGGAATAATTCCCAACCAAAATCTATTTTTAATAACAAAAATACTAATTACATTTGTAATGGCAGTTGGAATGATATTAACTCCTATTTATTCATTATCTATGTTACGCCAAATGTTCTATGGATACAGGTTTTTTAATGCCCCAAACTCTTCTTTTTTTGATTCTGGACCGCGAGAGTTATTTATTTCGATCTCTATTTTTTTACCTGTAATGGGTATTGGTCTTTATCCGGATTTCGTTTTCTCACTATCAGTTGACAAGGTCGAAACTATTATATCTAATTATTTTCTAAAATAAAACATTTTACCGAATAAAATAAAAAATCAAAGAGCAATCCTATACTATAACTAGAATAGGATGCTTAAAAAAACTTCGTTGTACAATTAAAAAACTAAAAAGAAATCTTTTTTCTTCTCTAAAATGGAACTTTAATTTAAGTTACAAATAAAAAAATGAATTAGACTTTTGATTTTAACCAGATATGTATGTTTGGCCTTTGTTTGTAAGAACCTTTTGAATCACTACTTTGATTCAAAAGGTTCGTGATGGCTTACACGACGTTTTCTTATATATATGCTGTCCCGTGTTTGTTTGTATTTATCAGGTCCTTTCTTCAATTCGATGTTAGTGTAAATGCACCATAACTATGTAGCCCTATTCCTAATAGATTGACCCCAAAATAGCATATCCAAATTATAAGAAATCCCGTGGAGGCTACAATTGCAGAATTTACACCTTCCAAATTTTTATTTGTTCGAATATGTAAATAAATCGCGAATATGGTCCAAGTAATAAATGCCCAAGTTTCCTTCGGATCCCAATTCCAATATGAGCCCCATGCCTCATTTGCCCATACTGCTCCCGAAAGAATACCTATGGTTAAAAAGATAAACCCTAGACTAATAATACGATAACTCCAATGATCCAATTGTTGAATAAATTGAGACATATAATAATTCTTGGAAGAAATAAAGGAGGTGTTCCATAAAACATTGTTTTTTTCGTTAATGTATTGGATCTCACCAAAGGAAAATGACTCATTATTGCTTTTCTCAAAATTTCTTATTACTTTTCGAAATGTAATTACTATAAGTGCTACTGATAATAATGATCCACATAAAAGAGCTGCATAGCCCAATACCATCATACTTACGTGCATCATTAACCAATGAGATTGGAGAGCGGGTACTAATATTACGGATTGGTGCATTTCGGTTAAAAAACCAGAAGTAGCAAATCCTTGGGTAAAAATAACAATTGGCGCGGTTATTGCGTTTAAATGGTTTTTCTTTTTTTTGAAATATGGAACCATATGAATAATGGACAAACTCCATGAAAGAAAAATTAATGATTCGTATAAATCACTTAATGGTAAATGCTTCGAATAAATCCAACGAGTAACTAATAATCCTGTTATACAGATAAAAGTGGTTATTATGCCCTTTTCCGACGAATCATATAGTCCTACGATTTCATTAACTAATAAGATTATCAAACGAATTGTAATTACAATTGAAACAACCGAAAGGGATATATGAGTTAATATATGCTCTAAAATTGAAAATATCATAAAAATTAGAAAGGGATCTCACAATTATAGGAATAGAAATCGGGAATTGAATTCATTATAGGACTTACTCTTTGATAAGATGCCATGCCGCCACTCGGACTCGAACCGAGATGCTCTAGCACTGCTTCCTAAGAGCAGCGTGTCTACCGATTTCACCATAGCGGCTTGTTCGAACTCATAATAACCTATTTTTATTCAATCGTCGAGGTTGAAGTACTCAATCATGCACGATTTTTTAGTTTTATAGGAAACATGGAAATTGATGAATAAAAACTAGTTTAAAAAATAGCGATTTGAACATATTTTCAATAATAATCCTTATTTTTTATTATATTCCATTTTTCAACATTTTATTTCTTAGTTATAGTGTCAATTTTATTTAACTTAACATAAACACTAGAGTTACGCTAATTTATACTCTTCTAAAATGGAACTCTTGTAACTAGATAGTTTTCAAATAGTTTTTAACCTAATTCAATGTTCTTTTTTCATTTTTTGTTTTTAACAATTCATTTTTTGTCTCATTTATCTTATTTTAGTTTAGTTTATGAATCTAAAATACAAAATTTGTTACTGAAAAAAAAAAAAGAAAAAATCGGATTTTTATCGATCACAATTTCATGAATACATACACTAAAAATTTACATAACCTTGTATTCCTACTTCGAGTTTTCGCTTTGGAAAGTATTTGTGTTAGTATAGTATTTCGCAAACTAATTCAATTAGGTTAGGTATTGTGTGTATCATAGAATAAAAAAGTTTTTATTTCTATCGTAATTGCACCGTATTATAGATATAGTGATAATGATTTATCAAAATGATTGAGTGTTCAGAAAATTACAAAACAAGTTTTAAACTTAATAAATGAGTTTCGATGACTCATTAATTTTGATTAAAGATCTTATTTATATCTGCTCTTATCTTATATAAAAATCTTATATAAGAAATAGTATAATACAAATATCCAAAAAGACAAAACTTTATATCTTAGTATTATGTTGATGGGGAAAATATGCATCCCCATCTCTAAAATAATCAAACATACTAAAAAGACAGTTGAAACTTTAATATCTTATATTTATTCTTTCTTTTTCAAACAAAAAAATATAATTTTTCAAATTCAGTAGACAAAAGACTTCTTATTTTACATACAATAATAGCAAAACGAATTGAATATTGATCCATTCAAAACATTAAGGAATGGGAATGATTACTTTTTTCTTTTTAATGATTTATTCTAAAAAATTAGAAACGAACCGAAAAATGAAACTTAAGGTAGACTTTTTACTTTTTTTAGAGTCAGATATAGATTCAAATTATTCCAACGTTTGCTTATTTATTTCTTGTCGTACAAAAAATTTTTTGAATTCCCTGTAGAAAGAGATTTCGCTAACGAAAAAGCTTTCAATGCTACCCAATATCCCTCTCTTTTCCAAATATTTTTACGAATTCGTTTTTTTGATATAGAAGTGCGCTTTTTTGGGACTGCCATTAAAAAATTAGAATAGGTTATTCATTTCTATAGTTGAATGTGAAAGACATCTATTGTTAAAAACCAATTGTTCTTTACTATTAATTCTCTATTTGTTGTCTAAATTAGACTCTCTTCAAAAAAATTTCAAATCAATAAGTTCGAATTGATCAAATGATATGACCAAGTTACTATTGCAAAATAAATACTTATTTTTTTTAAGTAAGATTTTTTATGAAGCTACAAAAAATTTCAATTACTATTACTTAATTACAATTTACGTAGTACAATGTTTTAATCTATAGAGCGAGTAAGGACAAATAATTACACAAAAAGGGGTATTTTTATATGATTGATAAAAGACAGACACAGCCCACAACACAACTTAACCCAATAAAGTAAGAACTATGGATTTTAGTTCGTTTCTATTCAGAATCATTAACCAATGCAGTTTTGAATTGAGTGAAGTAATTACTAAAATGTAAACTGACTTTTTTTCGTTTCTCTAAAAAAAATGATATATACTTTAGATATATACTTTAATAGATTAACTACTAGTCTCATTTTAATTTGGAAATTTGAATTAGGTGCACTCTTTTGTCGAGCTTCTCCAATTTAACTAACCTAACCAATTAATAGAAAAATTGAGGCAAGTTTTTTTGTTAAATTCAATTATAAGATTGGTTTCTTAAACTTTTTGATTATTTTATTACATGTATAACTATAGCATGACCAAAATAAACAACATAAAGGTACAATCACTTTTGTTTATATATCTATATAATATATATATTTTCACTTTTTTTTTGAAGTATTTGAAAAAGATTTAGAATAATTAAGATTATAAAAGATTCTAAAATTCTATTTTAGTTTTACATATCTTCATTTTTTTATTAACATTAACTGACTCCTTTCAAACAAAAAAAATAAGAGCTGGCGAATCCGAAACAGTTAATTAAGAATAAAAAAAGGTTTTTATTTATTTTTATGGAATATACATATCAATATTCATGGTTCATACCTTTCATTCCAGTTCTAATTCCTATGTTAATAGGAGTGGGACTTCTCCTTTTTCCGACGGCAACAATAAATCTTCGCCGCATGTGGGCTTTTCCTAGTGTTTTATTGTTAAGTATAGTTATGATTTTTTCAGCCAATCTTTCTATTCAGCAAATAAATAACAGTTATATCTATCAATATGTATGGTCTTGGACCATCAATAATGACTTTTCGTTAGAGTTTGGCCACTTGATTGATCCACTTACTTCTATTATGTCAATCTTAATTACTACTGTTGGAATTCTGGTTCTTATTTATAGCGACAATTATATGTCTCATGATCAAGGATATTTAAGATTTTTTGCTTATATGAGTTTTTTCAATACTTCAATGCTGGGATTAGTTACTAGTTCTAATTTGATACAAATTTATATTTTTTGGGAATTAGTTGGAGTGTGCTCTTATCTATTAATAGGTTTTTGGTTCACACGACCTAGCGTTGCGAATGCTTGTCAAAAAGCGTTTGTAACTAATCGTGTAGGAGATTTTGGTTTATTATTAGGAATTTTAGGTCTTTATTGGATAACGGGCAGTTTCGAATTTCGAGATTTGTTTGAAATAGTCAATAACTTAATTTATAATAATGAAGTTAATTTTTTCTTTGTTACTTTGTGTGCCCTTTTCTTATTTTCTGGCGCAATTGCCAAATCCGCCCAATTTCCCCTTCATGTATGGTTACCTGAT